ATTTTTTAATTATATTGGTAATTCCTTAAATTCATTTTCTTTTGAATTCACACCCAATTTTTCTTTGAAAAATTGTTCTTTATTGGCAGAACAAAGAAAAATTGATTCAGAAAATCAAGCAAAATCTTTGAAATTTGTATTCGATATAATTACAATTGATCCAAATGATCAAACAACAACTAGAAATAAATCTATTGGAATAGAAGAAATCAGTAAAAAGGTTTCTCAATGGTCATATAAATTGACCAATATTCTGGAAGAACAGGAGGAAGAAAATGAGGAAAAAGCGATAGAAGATTATGAAATTCGTACAAGAAAAGCCAAACTTGTGATAATTTATACTGATAATGAGAATAATACCAATTCTATTACTAATACGAACAATTCTATTACTAATACGAACAATTCTATTACTAATACGAATAATACTATTAATAGTGATGAAACAGAAGAGTCTTCTTTGATACGCTACTCGCAACAATCGGATTTTCGTAGGGATTTAATAAAAGGATCCATGCGTACTCAAAGACGTAAAACAGTTATTTGGAAAATGTTTCAAGCAAATGTGCATTCCCCGCTTTTTTTTGATCGAATAGACAAAACATTTTTTTTTTCTTTTTTTGATATCTCTGAAATGATGAATCTAATTTTTAGGAATTCGGTTGAGAGAGAACCGGAATTGAAAATTTCCAATTTTGAGGAGAAAGAGACAAAAAAAAATAAAAAAAGAAACGAGAAGAAAAAAGAGGAAAATGAACGGACAGCAATATCAGAAAGTTGGGAAAACATTATATTTGCTCAAGCAATAAGAGGTTTGATGTTAGTAATCCAATCTTTTCTTAGAAAATACATTGTATTGCCTTCATTGATAATAGCTAAAAATATTGGTCGTATGTTATTATTCCAATTACCCGAGTGGTATGAGGATTGGAAGGAATGGAATAGAGAAATGTATGTTAAATGCACCTATAATGGTGTTCAATTATCGGAAACAGAATTTCCAAAAGATTGGTTAACAAACGGTATTCAGATAAGGATTCTATTTCCTTTCTTTCTTAAACCTTGGCAAAAATCTAAAAAACGATCTCATCATAGAGATCCAATGAAAAAAAAAAGAAAAAAACAAAATTTTTATTTTTTAACAATTTGGGGAATGGAAACAGAAGTTCCTTTTGGTTCTCCCCGAAAACGACCTTCTTTTTTTGAACCCATTTATAAAGAACTCCAAAAAAAAATTATAAAAAAAATTAGAAAAGTAAAAAAGAATTTTCTTTTCGTTCTAAAAGTTTTTAAAGAAAAAAAAATATGTATCAAAATAGTTCTATTTATAAAACAAAAAATGAAGGAACTTGAAAAAGTCAACCCCATTTTCTTATTTGAATTGAGGAAGGTAAAAGTATATAAACCGAATGAAAATGTAAGAGATTCTAATAAGATTATTCGCGAATCAACCATTCGAATTCGATCCATGAGTCGGGCAAATTACTCACTCATAGAAAAAAAACTAAAGTATCTTGCTGATAGGACAGTCACAATCAGGAATCAAATAGAACTAGAACGAATCACAAAAGACAAGAAAAAAATAGTTCTAACTTGTGATGATAAAAAATCGGAATCACAGAAACATATTTTGCAGATATTTAAAAGAAAAAAGATCCGATTTATACGTAAATTAAATTTTTTTATGAAATCATTCATTGAAAAAATATACATAGATATCTTTCTACGTATGATTACTATTTTTAGGATCAATGCACAATTTTTTTTTGAATCAACAAAAAAAATTATCAAAAAATCGATTTACAACGATGAAACAAATCGAGAAGGAATTGATGAAACAGATCAAAATACAATGAACTTTATTTCGACTATAAAAAAATCGTTTTCTAATAGTATTTCTAATACTAATATCAGTAATAATAATAATAATATTTATTATTATAATTATGATTTATCCTCCTTGTCCCAAGCATATGTATTTTACAAATTATCACAAACCCAATTACTTAACAAGGATCACTTGAGATCTGTACTTCAATACCATTCTTTTATTAAGGATAAAATCAAGGATTATTGTATGACACGAGAAATATTTGATTCCAAATCAAAGCAAATTTATAAGTCTGGAAAAAATGAATGGAAAAACTGGTTAAAGGGCCATTATCAATACAATTTATCTCAGACAAAATGGTCTCGATTAGTACCTCAAAAATGGCGAAATAGAATCAACCAACGTTCTACGATTCAAAATAAAAACTCAATTAAATTTGATTCACATAAAAAAGAAAAAGACCAATTAATTCATTACATAAAAAAAAATTACTATACGTTGGCAGTGGATTCATTGACGAGTCAAAAAGAAAAATTTAAAAAACACTACAGATATTATCTTTTATCACATAAATATATGAATTATGGGAATAGGAAGGACTCATATATTTATGAATCAACATTACAAGTAAAAGGAAACCAAGAAATTCCATACAATTTCAATACACTGAAACCCGAATCATTTTATGTATTGGTAAGTATAGCTATTAGTAATTATCTAGAAAAGGAATATATTATTGCTACACATAAAAATCTGGATAGAAAATATTTTGATTGTAGAATTCTCCATATTTGTCTTAGAAAAAATATCGACATTGAGACCTGGACTAATACACATATCAGCACCAAAATTGAGAAAAATACTAAGACTGAAAACAAAATTATCAAAAAATTGAAAAAAAAAGATATTTTTTCTAAGACAATTCATCAAGGAATTAAACCATCCAATCAAAAAAGTTTTTTTTTTGATGGGATGGGAATGAATCAAGAAAAGGTTTATTGTACCATATCAAATCTAAAACCCCCGTTCTTCCCAGAATTTGTGCCACTTTTTGATGCATATAAGATTAAACCATGGATCATACCAATCAAATTACTTCTTTTTAATTTTTATTTCTATGACAATATTAGTCAAAATAAAATTAGTCAAAATAAAAGCATCAACATAAATCAAAATAAAAAAAAAAATCTTCCGATATCATCTAATCAAAAAGAATATCTTAAATTAGAAAATTCCACCCAAGAAAAAAACGAACAACAGGGACAAGAAAATCTTGGATCAGATCTACGAAAACAAAAAAATGTTGAAGACAATTACACGGAATCAGACATTAAAAAAGGTAAAAAGAAAAAACAATCCAAGAAAAATAAGGAAGCAGGACTAGATTTATTCCTGAAAAAATATTTCCTTTTTCAATTAAGATGGGATAACTCCTTGAATCAAAGAATAATCAATAATATCAAGGTATATTGTCTCCTACTTAAACTGATAAATCCAAGGAAAATTGCTATATCCTCGATTAAAAGAGGAGAAATACATCTGGATATAATGCTAATTCAGAAAAATATAGTTCTTACAGAATTGAGAAAAAAGGGAATATTGATTATCGAACCGATTCGTTTATCTATAAAAAGGTATGGAAAATTTATTATATATCAAACCCTAGGTATTTCATTGATCGATAAAATTAAGCACCAAACTAACAGAAAATGGATAAAAAAAAGATATGTTGATAAGAATAATTTTGATAAATCCGTTGCAAGACACGGCAATATGCTTGTGGATGGAGACAAAAGTAATTATGATTTCTTTGTTGCTGAAAATATTCTATCTCCTAGACGTCGTAGAGAATTGAGAATTCTAATTTGTTTTCATTTTCGTAATTGGAATTTTGTGGATAGAAATCTAGTATTTTGCAATGAAAACAACATAAGAAACTCTGGAAAATTTTTGAATGAGGACAAGCATTTTAATACTAATACAGATACAAATAAATTCATTAAGTGCAAATTGTTTCTTTGGCCCAATTACCGATTAGAAGATTTAGCTTGTATGAATCGCTATTGGTTTAATACCAATAATGGCAATCGTTTCAGTATGTCAAGGATATATATGTATCCACGATTCAGAATTTGTTAATAGTATATTTCCTATATATCTGTATCTGTGATATTTTTTGGTAGATAAAAGCCGAAAGATATACATATACGCTGTATTACATTCTGGTACATGACACGGATCTAATGGCGTATCAACTCAATTGGATCTAGGACGAAATCGGCAGAATCTTTTTAGGTACAAAGAAATTATTCTTTTCCATGAATGTAGAAAAGAAAGAGAAAAAATCAAAATTTTTGTGTGTACTAGATTAAAATAACTGGCATAAAGATTATTATTTTGATTTTTCCTGATCGATTCGGTAAAGTAAAATAAATCCATGGGAAAGAAAAAAAAGATAGAAAAATTTTTTATGATCAAAAATTCATTCATCTCAGTTATTTCACAAGAAGAAAAAGAAGAAAACAAGGGTTCTGTTGAATTTCAAGTATTAAGTTTCACCAGCAAGATGCGTAGACTTACTTCACATTTGGAATTGCACAAAAAAGACTTTTTATCCCAAAGAGGTCTACGAATAATTCTGGGAAAACGTCAACGGCTCCTGGCTTATTTGTCAAAGAAAAATAGAGTCCGTTATAAGAAATTAATGGATCAGTTGGATATTCGGGAGCCAAAAACTCGTTAATTTAATCGTTTGAATTTTTTTTTAATAGTTATTTATTTTATTAGATTTTTCATTTTGATGAACCTCGTTTTGAGGAATTCGTGGAATAATGAATTAAGGAAGAAAAAATATGACTATACCGGCTACAAGAAAAGATCTCATGATAGTCAATATGGGTCCTCACCACCCATCAATGCATGGTGTTCTTCGACTGATCGTTACTCTCGATGGTGAAGATGTTATTGATTGTGAACCCATATTGGGATATTTACACAGAGGGATGGAAAAAATAGCGGAAAACCGAACAATTATACAATATCTTCCTTATGTAACACGTTGGGATTATTTAGCTACTATGTTCACAGAGGCAATAACGGTAAATGCACCAGAACAATTGGAAAATGTTCAAGTACCTCAGAGAGCCAGTTATATCAGAGTAATTATGCTGGAGCTGAGCCGTATAGCTTCTCATTTGTTATGGCTTGGGCCTTTTATGGCAGATATCGGTGCGCAGACTCCTTTTTTCTATATTTTCAGAGAGAGAGAATTGTTATATGATTTATTCGAAGCCGCCACAGGTATGCGAATGATGCATAATTATTTCCGCATCGGAGGAGTAGCTGCTGATCTACCTCATGGCTGGATAGATAAATGTTTGGATTTCTGCGATTATTCTTTAACAGGAGTTGTTGAATATCAAAAACTTATTACACGGAATCCCATTTTTTTGGAACGAGTTGAAAGAGTGGGCATTATTGGTGGAGAGGAAGCAATAAATTGGGGTTTATCAGGACCAATGTTACGAGCTTCCGGAATCCAATGGGATCTTCGTAAGGTTGATCATTATGAGTGTTACAATGAATTCGATTGGGAAGTCCAATGGCAAAAAGAAGGAGATTCATTAGCTCGTTATTTAGTACGAATAGGTGAAATGGGGGAATCCATAAAAATTATTCAACAGGCTCTAGAAGGAATTCCTGGAGGTCCCTATGAGAATTTAGAAGTCCGACGCTTTGATAGAGCAAAAAATTCCGAATGGAATGATTTTGAATATAGATTTATTAGTAAAAAACCTTCACCCAATTTTGAATTGTCGAAACAAGAACTTTATGTCAGAGTAGAAGCCCCAAAAGGAGAATTAGGAATTTATTTGATAGGGGATAATAGCATTTTCCCCTGGAGATGGAAAATTCGTCCACCCGGTTTCATCAATTTGCAAATTCTTCCTCAGCTAGTTAAAAGAATGAAATTGGCTGATATCATGACGATACTAGGTAGTATAGATATCATTATGGGAGAAGTTGATCGTTGAAATGATAATTGATATGACAGAAGTACAAGCTATCAATTCTTTTTCTACATTGGAATCCATAAAAGAAATCTATGGACTCATATGGATGTTTGTATCCATTTTTACCCTTATATTTGGAATCATAATAGGGGTACTAGTAATTGTATGGTTAGAAAGAGAAATATCTGCAACGATACAACAACGTATTGGGCCTGAATATGCTGGTCCGTTGGGAATTCTTCAAGCTTTAGCAGATGGGACTAAATTACTTTTTAAGGAGGACATACTCCCATCTAGAGGAGATATTCGTTTGTTTAGTGTCGGACCGTCTATAGCGGTCATATCAATTCTACTAAGTTATTTAGTAATTCCTTTTGGGTACCGCCTTGTTTTAGGTGATCTCAATATAGGTGTTTTTTTATGGATCACCATTTCAAGTATTGCCCCTATTGGGCTTCTTATGTCAGGATATGGATCGAATAATAAATATTCTTTTTCAGGTGGTCTACGAGCTGCTGCTCAATCTATTAGTTATGAAATACCATTAACTCTATGTGTGTTATCAATATCTCTACGTGTGATTCGTTGGAACATGAACTTTTACCTCTTTCCTAGAAATAAATAAAGAAAAGAGGTTGAATATATTGAATAGATATTTTTTTTTATTCATCAATGAGTTAAACCAGATAGTTATATGAGTGAAACAAAACAGCTTATAAATATAAATTTGCAGTAAGAAGAGAAAATCTCATTCCCTATGTACAAGAATGAAGTTAAAGTAAACATAAGCAGCGTAAACTGTTTACCCCAAGATTGAGATTCGTTGATTAGTCATCATATCTTGAAGCGGGTGCAAAAGATCAACTGTATGGAGTTTCCACTACTGCCTTGTATGTATTAACATACCGGGGATCAATCAAAAATCGGTGGACAGTTAGGAACACCAAGGTACACAAAGGATTAGTAATGGGGATAATGTAAGGTATCAAAAAAAGAGATATTTCTGCATAAAACGAATCATAATAAGGGCTTTAAGTTGGTAGAAATGATAAAGAAGTACCTCCCTACGATTCCGATCTCGAGTATGCTCCTATTCACTGATTAAAGAAATAACTATCAAGAACGAATTAATCCTTTATTTTTTTCTAAATACCTTCTTCTGAGACAGAAGAACAGGAACAAAAGAAATGGAATGCAATAATCGAATGAATGAATAAAAATTTTTATAAAAAAAAGATCTTTATTTATTCTTTCTTTCCTATATCCGTATTTATACATACGGAATTCTTATCATGATTCATGAACTAATGCCTATATTATATATATATATATTGAATTATATATATATATATTGATAAATTATATATATATATATTGATAACGAATATTTTATTGAAAGATTAAGTTATTACCGAACAAAGAAAAATTCTCATTATAAGGATGAGATCAATTCGAAAGCACTTTTTTTCTTATTCTAGCGGACAGAATTCCATTGGTCTAATTTGGGACTCTCCGATGTATCTTTTCTTTATTCGATCTATCCTACAAAGAGGGCGAAAATACCGAACCAGTCCTTACATTTATTTGTGGCCATAGAGGAGCCGTATGAAGCTGAAGTTTCATGTACGGTTTTGTAATAGCGATGGGAACAGTGATGTTATTATCGACTATGATTATCTAATAGTTCAAGTACAGTTGATATAGTTGAAGCGCAGTCAAAATATGGTTTTTGGGGGTGGAATCTGTGGCGTCAACCTATAGGGTTTATTGTTTTTCTAATTTCTTCTCTAGCCGAATGTGAGAGATTGCCATTTGATTTACCGGAAGCAGAGGAGGAATTAGTAGCAGGTTATCAAACCGAATATTCAGGTATCAAATTTGGTTTATTTTATATTGCTTCTTACCTAAATCTATTACTTTCTTCATTATTTGTAACAGTTATTTACTTAGGTGGGTGGAATTTTTCTATTCCGTACATATCTATTCCTGAACTTTTCGGAATAAATAAAATGGCCGGAGTTTTTGGAATGATAATTGGTATCTTTATTACATTAGCTAAAGCTTATTTGTTTCTGTTCATTCCTATCACAACAAGATGGACTTTGCCTAGGATAAGAATGGACCAACTATTAAATCTTGGATGGAAATTTCTTTTACCTATTTCTTTAGGTAATCTATTATTGACAACTTCTTCCCAACTTGTTTCACTATAAATAAGAAAATACGATAACGATATTCCAGATTCATAACCTCTTTCAAACAAGAGAAAGAAACATCAATTTATTCCTGGATATTTACAATATGTTCTCTATGGTGACTGGGTTCATGAATTATAGTCAACAAACAATACGAGCTGCAAGGTATATTGGTCAAAGTTTCGTAATTACCTTATCCCACACAAATCGTTTACCTATAACTATTCAATATCCTTATGAAAAATCGATCACATCAGAACGTTTCCGTGGTCGAATCCACTTTGAATTTGATAAATGTATTGCTTGTGAAGTATGTGTTCGTGTATGCCCGATAGATCTACCCGTTGTTGATTGGCGATTTGAAAGAGATATTAAAAAAAAACAATTGCTTAATTACAGTATTGATTTTGGGGTCTGTATATTTTGTGGTAATTGTGTCGAGTATTGTCCAACAAACTGTTTATCAATGACTGAAGAATATGAACTTTCTACTTCTGATCGTCACGAATTGAATTATAATCAAATTGCTTTGGGTCGGTTACCAATGTCAATAATTGGAGATTACACAATTCAAACAGTTATGAATTCGACTCAAATCAAAATAGACAAAGATAAACCCTTTGATTCAAGAACGATTACCAATTACTAAGATTTTGTTTTGATATAAAAGACCCAATCTTTTTTTATTTTGTTTGGTCAGTAACTACAAATAATAACTAATAATTATTGATTGTTGAGAATTATTCTTTGATTTAAACTGAGAATATATTTTCTTTTTCGTGATGATTTCGAAATATACAATCCCCATTACTCTTTTCTCGATAATTTTATCTATATCTACATTAATCCATATAAAAAAAAGTTTTAATTCAATTAGGAATGTATCATATCATATACAAGAAAAAAGGGGTTACCCCTTTTCCTTTCCTGGACCATTCAGTAAGGTCATGAAATATTTCGACTTATTTATTAATTTCTCATTTTAATAATGGATTTACCTGGACCAATACATGATATTCTTGTAGTATTTTTTGGATCAGTTCTTGTATTAGGAGGTCTGGGAGTAGTATTACTTACCAATCCCATTTTTTCTGCCTTTTCGTTGGGATTGGTTCTTGTTTGTATATCCTTATTCTATATTCTATCGAATTCCTATTTTGTAGCTGCCGCACAGCTCCTTATTTATGTTGGAGCCATAAATGTCTTAATCATATTTGCTGTAATGTTCATGAATGGTTCAGAATATTTCAATGATTCCTATTTTTGGACCATTGGAGATGGGGTCACTTCACTGGTTTGTACAAGTATTCTTTTTTCACTAATTACTATTATCCCAGATACGTCATGGTACGGAATTTTTTGGACTACAAGATCAAGCCAGATTATAGAACAGGACCTAATAAGTAACATTCAACAAATTGGGATTCATTTATCAACAGATTTTTATCTTCCGTTTGAACTCATTTCCATAATTCTTTTAGTTTCCTTGATAGGTGCAATTACTATGGCTCGTCAATAATAAATACTTATACTTAGATTAGAATTAAATTCTAAGATTTATAAATTTCTAAATAAAAAAAAAAATAAATGGAAAGGTTTAAGGTTTTTATAAGGTTTTTAATTAAACCCATCTATTGCCAATACCTTCTTTTATTCTGTAATCGTTCTATTCTAATCAATCGAATCGGTTGAATTGTTGTTCATATTGAAATGAATCGAGATTGATAAGGAGTTAGTCAATGATGTTCGAGCATGTACTTTTTTTGAGTGTCTATTTATTCTCTATCGGTATCTATGGATTGATCACAAGTCGAAAGATGGTTAGAGCACTTATGTGTCTTGAGCTTATACTCAATTCGGTTAATATCAATCTCGTAACATTTTCTGATATATTTGATAGTCGCCAATTAAAAGGCGACATTTTCTCAATCTTTGTTATAGCTGTTGCGGCTGCTGAAGCA